AAATCTAATTATAATAATTACATTCATAGTTGCATTGACTCTTATTTTCGTTCTCACATCTGTATTGATAGTAACTTTTTAGGCGATAGTAAAAATTACAATGAAAGTTACATTTATAATTTCATTTGTAGTGAAAGTGGTAAGATTCGTGAAAGCAAAAATTACAAGATAAGAACTAATATGAATCGTAGTAATTTAATGAGTTCTAAGAATTTATATTTAACTAAAAACTCTACTCACTTGTGGATTCAATGCGACAATTGTTATGAATTAATATATAAGAAAAGCGAAATGAATGTTTGTGAACAATGTGGACATTATTTGAAAATGACCAGTTCAGAGAGAATCGAGCTTTCGATTGATCGGGGTACTTGGAACCCTATGGATGAAGACATGTTCTCTGCGGATCCCATTAAATTTCATTCGCGCGAGGATACTTATAAAAAGCGTATTGCCTCTGCTCAAAAACTGACAGGATTGACTGACGCTGTTCAAACGGGTACAGGTCAACTAAACGGTATTCCGGTAGCCATTGGGGTTATGGATTTTCAGTTTATGGGAGGTAGTATGGGATCCGTAGTAGGCGAAAAAATAACTCGTTTGGTTGAGTATGCTACCAATAAACGTTTACCTCTTATTTTAGTGTGTTCTTCCGGAGGAGCACGAATGCAAGAAGGAAGTTTAAGTTTGATGCAAATGGCTAAAATTTCTGCTGTTTTATGTGATTATCAATCAAGTAAAAAGTTATTCTATATATCAATTCTTACATCTCCTACTACCGGTGGGGTGACAGCTAGTTTTGGTATGTTGGGGGATATTATTATTGCCGAACCCTATGCCTATATTGCATTTGCGGGTAAAAGAGTAATTGAACAAACATTGAAAAAAGCCATGCCTGAAGGTTCACAGGCGGCTGAATCTTTATTACGTAAGGGCATGTTGGATGCAATTGTACCACGTAATACTTTAAAAGGTGTTCTGAGTGAGTTATTTCAGCTCCATGCTTTTTTTCCTTTGAACAAAAATTAAATCAAATAGAACAGTTATCTTATCAGAATTAAACGAAAACCCTGAAAAATGCATTTTTATTTACAATCTTTTTTTTGTTTACTAATCAGTAAACCTCTATCAACAAGATAAAAAGTGAATTTTTGCTTTCGGGAAGTTCAAATTCGACTAGACAAATAAAACAAAGTTCATTTTCCTCTCTTGCTTGCATATGTATAGATATCTCAAATAGAGATATATACAGATCTATAGAGAGTCTTACTTCTTTTTGCATTTCTCGAAAACTCCCTGTTTTTTGGATCAGATTCTAATAAATTGTGTAGAAATTTGTAATGGAATAAAAATTTTTATTTATTAATCACTACATAGAAATAGAAGACAAAAAGAACAAAAAGAATCATAGGGATTATGATACATCTATTTTATTTTGTTTATTTTGAAAGATGAATAAGTCCATTTATTTAGTTTGGCGCTTCTTGTACCTATTTTTTATTCTATTTCTATTAGGTTCTATTCTATATATTTCTATTAGTCTATTCTATATATTTCTATTAGGTTGTATATTTGTATTAGATATATATTTACTTAAAGATACGTAAGTATAATTATATAAAGATACTTAAGTATAATTATATAATATATATAATAGAAATAATAAAAATACAAGATATTCTAATATATCTTTAGAATTCAGAATATAACAATAACAGGTACAAATATTAAATTGAGGTACCCATTTTATGACAACTTTCAACAACTTACCCTCTATTTTTGTGCCTTTAGTAGGCCTAGTCTTTCCGGCACTTGCAATGGCTTCTTTATTTCTTCATATTCAAAAAAATAAGATTTTTTAGATCGGATTAGACCTAATCGTATCACTCCTTTTTTTATTTTAAAAACTTCGATTCGATAAGACCCATTTGGTAGAATATTGTATAACACATAGATTCCTACAAACATAAATTAAAAAAAGCTAAGCTATTATGCATGTGTAAACGTATTATATGGGTAAATAAATTTGCGCTCTTTTGAAAAAGTATCATCATCGGGCCGATGTATGAAATTCAAGTCAATGTATTTATTTGTGTGTATATAGCTATAGGGGATCATATAAAGGAAGGAGATGTTATTATTTTAGATATAAAAAATTCTATGAATTACTCCTAAGGTAAAGGTTCACAACAAACATAGTTGATGAGAGTCACTTTGAAAAAAAAAAGGAAAGTCATATTTTCTCAATTCCAAAAAATTGTATAACTGGATCTAATATATATGAGTTGGCGATCAGAATCTATATGGATAGAATTTATAACGGGGTCTCGAAAAACAAGTAATTTCTTCTGGGCCTTTATACTATTTTTAGGTTCATTAGGATTCTTATTGGTTGGAACTTCCAGTTATCTTGGTAGAAATTTTATATCGTTATTTCCGTCTCAGCAAATCATTTTTTTTCCGCAAGGGATTGTGATGTCTTTCTATGGGATCGCAGGTCTCTTTATTAGTTGCTATTTGTGGTGCACTATTTTGTGGAATGTGGGTAGTGGTTATGATCTTTTCGACCGAAAAGAAGGAATAGTGCGTATTTTTCGTTGGGGATTTCCTGGAAAAAGTCGCCGCATCTTTTTACGATTCCTTATAAAAGATATTCAGTCCATCAGAATAGAAGTTAAAGAGGGTGTTTCTGCTCGGCGTGTCCTTTATATGGAAATTCGAGGTCAAGGGGCTATCCCTTTAATTCGTACTGATGAGAATTTTACTACACGAGAAATTGAGCAAAAAGCTGCTGAATTGGCTTACTTCTTGCGTGTACCAATTGAAGTTTTTTGAAATGAATTAATTTTAAAAGACTAAACGCTTTGGCAGTAGGAAGAAAAAACTAAAGAATTTATTTATTTTTTTTTTCGATTGAACATTCATCTATTCTTTTAGGCTCATTTTTTTTGATATATTTGATAGAAAAGGAGTTTCTTCGTATAGAAATTTGAAAACGTTCTTTTAGTATTGATCGAAAAAACTCGGAATAACATCCTAGAAACAAAAAAAATTTTTTTATTCAAATTGGAAGTGTATTCTGAGTCTATTTCTGTATTCTTTATAGATTCAAAGCAAAGACTAAGTATTGAATCAAAAGAAAAAGAGAAAATGGATTCATAGGCTGAATACATTCTATTCGAATTATAATAGAAACTCATGCTCGATAGAAATATTAGATCTAATAGAATCAACAAATGAGGCAGGTTCATTAACAATTCACAGATTCAAAATGGCAAAAAAGAAAACATTCATTCCTTTTTTTTATTTTACATCTATAGTCTTTTTGCCCTGGTTGATCTCTCTCTGCTGTAATAAAAGTTTGAAAACTTGGATTACTAATTGGTGGAATACTAGACAATGCGAAACCTTTTTGAATGATATTCAAGAAAAAAGTGTTCTAGAAAAATTCATACAATTAGAGGAACTATTCCAGCTGGATGAAATGATAAAGGAATACCCAGAAACCGATTTACAACAATTTCGTCTAGGAATCCACAAAGAAACGATACAATTCATCAAGATACACAATGAGTATCGTATCCATACAATCTTGCACTTCTCGACAAATCTAATATCTTTCGTTATTCTAAGTGGTTATTCCTTTTGGGGTAAGGAGAAGCTTTTTTTTCTGAATTCTTGGGTTCAAGAATTCATATATAATTTAAGTGATACAATTAAAGCTTTTTCTATTCTTTTATTAACTGATTTATGTATCGGATTCCATTCGCCTCACGGTTGGGAACTAATGATTGGTTATATTTACAAAGATTTTGGGTTTGCTCATTATGAGCAAATTTTATCTGGTCTAGTTTCTACCTTTCCAGTCATTCTTGATACAATTTTTAAATATTGGATCTTTCGTTATTTAAATCGTGTATCTCCATCACTTGTAGTTATTTATCATGCAATAAATGACTAAAAAATGATTCACTGATCCAATTCTAATCTTTCTTACCTTATACATCATAACCAAATCAAAGTCGTATTTACTTTACTCTTTTTACCCATGAGGTATTCTTTGTATATTTCAACAAAAAAAATTTTATTTTTTCAGTAAACGTAAATAGCAGAATTGTGGCTAGGGAAGTATATTATCAACCTACCTAACTTTATTGTAGAAATTTTCGGGATAAATGATTGGACCATGCAAACTAGAAATACCTTTTCTTGGATAAGGGAAGAGATTACTCGCTCCATATCTGTCTCACTTATGATATATATAATAACTTGGGCATCCATTTCAAGTGCATATCCGATTTTTGCCCAGCAGAATTATGAAAATCCACGAGAGGCAACTGGGCGTATTGTATGTGCCAATTGCCATTTAGCTAATAAGCCCGTGGATATTGAGGTTCCACAAGCGGTACTTCCTGATACTGTATTTGAAGCAGTTGTTAAAATTCCTTATGATATGCAACTAAAACAAGTTCTAGCTAATGGTAAAAAGGGAGCTTTGAATGTGGGAGCTGTTCTTATTTTACCGGAGGGGTTTGAATTAGCCCCCCCTGATCGTATTTCACCCGAGATGAAAGAAAAGATAGGAAATCTTTCTTTTCAGAATTATCGCCCCAACAATAAAAATATTCTTGTGATAGGTCCTGTTCCTGGTCAAAAATATAGTGAAATAACCTTTCCTATTCTTGCCCCAGACCCTGCTACTAATAAAGATGTTCACTTCTTAAAATATCCTATATACGTAGGCGGAAACAGGGGAAGGGGCCAGATTTATCCTGATGGTAGCAAAAGTAACAATACAGTTTATAATGCTACGGCAGGAGGGATAATAAGCAAAATTTTACGAAAAGAAAAGGGGGGATACGAAATAACCATAGTGGATGCATCGAATGGACGCCAAGTTATTGATATTATTCCTCGAGGCCTAGAACTTCTTGTTTCAGAGGGCGAATCCATTAAACTCGATCAACCATTAACGAGTAATCCTAATGTGGGTGGATTTG